TTTACTTCTTATATATTATTTTATATTCAAAATATTTTTTTTTTTTTCACATTAATAATATATATATCTTATTATAATATATATATATGAATTTAAAAAAAAATAAATAAAGGGGGGGATTCTCATTTTTTTTTTATAATGAATAAAATAAAAAATTCGATTACATTAAACAGTAATTTCAATTACAATATTCTTATACATTAAGATTAAATATCTATAATGTATTTATACAATTTATACATTAGAATTCTCAAAAATTGGATTTTCAAGGTAAATTCTATTATAGAATAGAATTCTAAATTCGATATTTTTTTCGAATCTTTATTTCATTAGAAAATCTTTATTTCATTAGAATTAGATAGAATCGAAAAGATATTCGAATTACTAAATGAATGTCTAATTCGAAATTAATAGAATTATTATTTATAGCCATTAGATTAGTTATAGCTATTCTAAATTAATAAATATATTCTTAATTGAATTTGAATAAAAAAGATATTTCCATTTTCGTTTTTTTAGTTAGGTTTTTTTAGTTATGGTATATAGTATAGGGTCTGGGTATGTCCGCTCTAAGTAAAAACGATAAAAAATGAAAGAAAGATAAAAAAGGCCCAATCCAGATCATAATGAAAGATTCCCTTATTCTCATTCGGAAAGGTCAAAACAAAATCTAAGACTAAGAAAAAAAAAATCGACCGTTGAGTATTTCAAATTGCATGAAAAATTATAGAAGGAGGGGTATATAAAAAAGATATATATATGTGGTATATATCTATGTATATTGAATTGCGAATATAGAAATAATAAAATCATTTCAGATTCGACAAAATATGGGTATCCGATCCGATATAGATGAAAAAATGATAAATGAAAAAAAAAAGCATCCTAATGAGATCCTAATCTCAAAGAAAAAAGGGGGTATGGCGAAATTGGTAGACGCTACGGACTTAATTGGATTGAGCCTTGGTATGGAAACGTACCAAGTGATAACTTTCAAATTCAGAGAAACCCCGGAATTAACAATGGGCAATCCTGAGCCAAATCCCGTTTTCTGAAAGCAAAGAAAAGTTAAGAAAGCGAGAATAAAAAAAGGATAGGTGCAGAGACTCAATGGAAGCTGTTCTAACAACTGGGGTTGACGATATTTCCTTTCGTGTTAGGAAAGGAATCCTTCCATCGAAATTATAAAAAGGATATATATATATATATATACGTATTTGTACTGAAATACTATTTCAATTGATTAATGAAGACTCCAAATTTCTATTTGTGAATCGTTATATCACAATTGAAAGATGTGAATCAAATCAATTCCAAGTTGAAGAAAGAATTGAATATTCACTGATCAAATCATTCACTCCATCATAGTCTGATAGATCTTTTGAAGAACTGATTAATCGGATGAGAATAAAGAGAGAGTCCCATTCTACATGTCAATACTGACAACAATTAAATTTATAGTAAGAGGAAAATCCGTCGACTTAAGAAATCGTGAGGGTTCAAGTCCCTCTATCCCCAAAAGGACCGCTTAACTCTATAATTCTTTTTACTATATGCTCTTTTTAAAAATTCGTTATGTGTCTTATGTTATGTGTTTTAGTCAGTATATTTTTTTCACAAATGGATCCTTTTTTTTTCTTTCTTTTTCTGATCACAATCCCAAGTCTTAGAATATATTTGGAATATATAATGATATATATGATACACGTACAATATTTTTTTTTTATAAACGTACAAATGAGCATCTTATCCTTGAGGAACGAATCCTCATGTGAATGATTAACACTACATGATCATTACTCCTACTGAAATTGACAAAGTCTTTTTTTTTTTAGTTGACATAGAGTCATTGACATATACTTAAGTAATCTCATAAAATTAAGATGATGCGTCAAGAATGGTCGGGATAGCTCAGCTGGTAGAGCAGAGGACTGAAAATCCTCGTGTCACCAGTTCAAATCTGGTTCCTGGCACATGATGAATTTGTAGGAGTATCTATTCCCCATATTCATTAAAATGCAAATATGGAGAATAGATACGTATTTTTTTTATATCTCTATTTATTCTCTTCATCTCCTTTAATGTTACTTTCTTTTTAGCGGCAATATACGGCAATATAATGGATATTGATGTGTACGTTACATAGTTCATGATGCAGAACTTTTTTAGTTCATCTTATTGGCTCATAGGAAAAGGTATCGTTCCAAATTTACAATCTGAATGAATCCTTACCCTAATTTTTTTGAATCCCCGCATTATTGTTGTGAATTTTGTTATCCATTCGATCCATAATAATAAAGGAATGAGACTTCCTATATTATTATTCTGGCTTATTTAACTTCAATTACTTTGTCTTATCCATAAGAGAATGTATGTATATTCCTTGAATATCTGGGGTTGTGTGGATTTGTTTCGTATTTTTATCATTTAGTAAGCATCTTGTATTTCATAAAAATTGGGGGCGATATAATCTTTACGTAAAGGCCATCCTATCCAACTT